TCCTTTAATATGTTAGTATGTATACGTACGTATTGGGTATATAGAACTCCCCTTTTCATAATTTCAATGTAGGTTTTCCAACTACCAACATAACGTAGTCAATTCCATTCGTTAGAACAGCTTCCATTGAGTCTCTGCACCTATCCTTTTTGATTTTTGATTCTAGTTTGTTTTGTTTTTTTATAAACCAAAGGGTTTATAAAAAACAAAACAAATAAAGATTTGGCTCAGGATTGCCCATTTCAAATTCCAGGGTTTCTCTGAATTTGGAAGTTATCACTTAGCAGGTTTCCATACCAAGGCTCAATTCAATCAAGTCCGTAGCGTCTACCAATTTCGCCATATCCCCCCTTGAGACCAGGATCCGGTTATAATTCTATCTACTTCTTTGATTTATATTTGAACCGTTGAATTCATTAGATAATGATTCTTATATCGAAAAAAAGTGTATACTCCTATTTTTTTCGCCATCTTCTATTATTTTCATATTTATTAGATAAACTAGATTTCTTTCAATCAGAAATGATTCTATCATTGATGTATCTACAATTCAATATGGATATATATATCTCACATATATATGTTTCCCCTCTCTTTCATTTTTCTGTCATGATTGGCAATACTGGAACGGTCGATATTCATTCTTTCTTATCCCCTACGTTTCTAAATGAAATCAGAAGAATAGAATTTGGATTGTATCTTTATTCTTATCTTATCCTTTCCTTTTCTGAGGGCCGATCGGATAGTTAATATAGTTTGTTATAACTCCAAAAAAGAAATAATTAGATTTTTTTTAGTCACAATTTTAAATCATTATATTTTATATATAAAATATTAATATTTAAATTTAATTAATAATAAAAAAAAATGGAATATCCACGATGGTATAATCCCAATTCTAATTAGTCATATATTTGAAAATTGGTTATATGATTTATTACTTTTCTACTAACTATAGAACCATATCATCGTTAAATTAACAATTAAATTAAGAATACTGAACTATATATTAACGTATTATATCTAGTTATAGTAATTGTATTATAGTGCTAATTAAAGTGAATTTAATAAATTTTAGTAAGAAATTGAATTCTTACTAGTTAATAGCTAACTAAGCTCAGGTAGTTTAGTGTATTTCTATACATTATATTCTGTTATATGAGCCCGCTTAGCTCAGAGGTTAGAGCATCGCATTTGTAATGCGATGGTCATCGGTTCGACTCCGATAGCCGGCTTTTTTCTCTATCTATTTTTCCATGATTGATAATCTACCCTCTCCTTTTCTCCAAATGTTGGTCGCCAATCCGATCTATTATCTCGTGATAACTTGTAACTACAAATACAAAATGAATTGGAGGAATTAGATTTCTATAAAACAAATCAGAAGACAGAGTCTAAATTTCTTATATATACATTTTCCATATACAAAAAATCCGAATATTGATACAATTTATTTCATTCTACTTTGTTTGTAGTACTTCAATGTTTGTAATACTTCAATAGATTTAGCTTTACTTTGTTTATGCTTTAGTTCAGTCTTAATTTAGACTTATTCTGTAATATTGAAATGTCAATAAAATAAGAAAAAAAGTAAAGGAGTCTTTATTTTATGTCTCGTTACCGAGGACCTCGTTTCAAAAAAATACGCCGTCTGGGGGCTTTACCGGGACTAACTAGTAAAAGGCCTAGATCCGGAAGTGATTTTAAAAACCAATCACGTTTTGGGAAAAAATCCCAATATCGTATTCGTCTAGAAGAAAAACAGAAATTGCGTTTTCATTATGGTCTGACAGAACAACAATTACTTAGATATGTACATATTGCTGGAAAAGCCAAAGGGTCAACAGATCAGGTTTTATTACAACTACTTGAGATGCGTTTGGATAACATACTTTTTCGATTGGGTATGGCTTCGACCATTCCTGCAGCCAGGCAATTAGTTAACCATAGACATATTTTAGTTAATGGTCGTATAGTGGATATACCAAGTTATCGTTGCAAACCCAGAGATATTATTACTACCAAAGATAAACAAAGATCGAAAGTTCTGATTCAAAATTCTATTGAATCGTCCCCCCATGAAGAATTGCCAAAACATTTGACTATTGACTCATTCCAATATAAAGGATTAGTAAATCAAATAATAGATAGTAAATTGATTGGTTTGAAAATAAATGAGTTGTTAGTCGTAGAATATTATTCCCGTCAGACTTGAACCTAACGAAAATTAAGAAGGAAAGATTCAGACAATTTGACTCCCTTTTCACTGAAGTAAAATAAATAGATCTAAGGGCTTTAATCCGCATTTTCCCATTTACGTATTACAAATGGATCAACAGTAGGATTTTCCTTTTCGTTCTTTTCTTTCCGATAGTTGCATTTTACGTATCAAATCAAAGTAATGTAATTAGGAATAGGGAATCTCTATCAAATGAGAGTCTTGGGTTGCAATAAGGGTATCGATTGTTATTTGATATATTGTTGTGATGGATAATGTTGGTCAATTAACAGAAACGGAAAGAGAGGGATTCGAACCCTCGGTAAACAAAAGCCTACATAGCAGTTCCAATGCTACGCCTTGAACCACTCGGCCATCTCTCCTGCATAATATAATGTTATTATTGACCAGAAACCGAGTGAATAGCGAGTCATTCATATTATATTATTGCAATTCGAATGAAATCCAATCTGATTCAAATATTTCATATCTCTCCTTACCAAAAAGAATAATTTGCCAAAAAGAATAGTTTGAGTGTAGGATCCTCATCTTTTTTTCGAATTAGTCTGGTTGTTTTTATGTTATTTCGTACTGTACAATTCCTGTGTTTGTGGGATCATTACCCTTCGGGGTAATGAAAAGAATTATAGAATGGATTGCTAATTAATTATGCCTAGATCTCAGATAAATAGAAATTTTATTGATAAGACCTCTTCAATTGTAGCCAATATCTTATTACGAATAATTCCGACAACTTCAGGAGAAAAAAAGGCATTTACTTATTACAGAGATGGTGCGATTTGATTCTTTTTTCTTGCTTTTTTAGCCCTCAGTCTTATGAAAAGGGGGCGTGGTTCGAGATGTAAAGAAACAAATTATTGAAATAAACCTACGCTTGATGAAGGTGAAGTTTGGATATAGAATAATTCCTTCTCTTGTGTATTCTCGAGAGATTCAACCTCAGATGCTTCAATTGTCGATTTTAGTATTGAGCGAAAGGGTACACCTATAGGTTATGTATTGCAGGTCAATCCTACTTCACTAGTACCCATAGGCGGCATAGGGAAAGAAGCACTACACCTAGGAATCAACAACATGAAAACTTTGTTTTAAATTCTCCTTTTCCGTATTGGTATCGGGACTAAGAAGAATGGTTAGGACAACAAACATCCATCTCGTTTGTACTTTGGATATCCATATAACCATCAAAGACCGTTAAAGTGACTAATTCCTGAAAATAGGGGGCGTTGAGTACAAAGAAATTGTTGGAGTTACTATTTCTATATAGAAATAGATTAGTGTTAAGAAAGGAAAAAACCTCTGGCAGGGAGGTTGGCTAGAAATTTCTTGTAAAAATACTAGCCCCTCTTAGTTCATAATGAGACTAGTAAATTTTGGATTGCATGGATTACTTAGTACTATGCACTGAAGGGAGGAGCCGTATGAAATGAAAATTTCACGTACAGTTCTGGAACGGAGATTCTTTGCATAAAATGAACGACCGTAACGGATGTCAGCTCAATCGGAAGGAAATTATGCGGAAGCTTTGCAGAATTATTATGAAGCTACACGATCAGAAATTGATCCCTATGATCGAAGTTATATACTCTATAACATAGGCCTTATACACACAAGCAACGGAGAGCATACAAAGGCTTTGGAATATTATTTCCAGGCAATAGAACGAAATCCATTCTTACCGCAAGCTTTTAATAATATGGCCGTGATCTGCCATTACGTGTGGCTATCTCCACTATAGAAAGAAGGAAAAAAAGATCAAATTAGCTAGTAAATGCTATAAAAAAGGCTTTCTACATATGCATCGTCCAAAGAAACGATTTTTCTCAGCTGTAGCAAGGAAAGAAACTTCACAAGAAACAAAATATGAAGAAATGGGTACGCCTATATACTTTATTCTATGGATAAAGGATCAAATTGATAGATAAAGCACCGTAAAGATCAATTAACGAACTATTGGGTCAATACAATACTGCTTATTACTTATACTTATGTCATATCATAATATGGGAGGTAATCAACTTATGTAATAAAGTCGATCCATTAAGGTATAAGGTATTGAGCAGCGGTGTAGTGTTAGATCCCAAAGATAGTCAGTTTTTTTCTTATTTATGGAAGGAAAGTCTTTTTCAAAGATTCTATATAAATTTCATATATGAAAACGAGATAGTTCCCTTTCAGAAAAATCTAACGTAATGAGATAGGGAGATATCTATGCTTCATTCTTCTGAAGGTGGGAAAAAAGAGAAAACTGATTTTTGATCAAAAAAAATTAGAGTTTGAAACTTATGTAATTAACTTCTTCGGCCTAATCCCCCCAAAAGGGGGATAATTTTCTTAAAAATATAATTCTTTTCGTATAGATTAAAATGTGATGCCAAAAGAATCAATTGCTGAGCCGTATGAGGTAGGAAACTCTCAAGTGCGGTTCTAAGGAAAGGAATTTACTTACCTATTCCGACCAGGGAGAACGGGCCATTCTACGAGGTGATTCTGAAATTGCAGAGGCTTGGTTCGATCAGGCTGCTGAGTATTGGAAACAGGCTATAGGGCTTACCCCAGGTAATTATATTGAAGCACATAATTGGTTGAAGATTACGAGACGTTTAGAATTCGAATAAGATCATTCTCTTTTTTCTTTTTAATTCATTAAAATGGGTTGTTGGATCCATTAATCAAATAAAATAAAATAGATTATATCCTATGATGAGATCCAATCAAGAATTTCATTATATCCCTCTTCCTTCTAAAATCATTATTGTAT